TTTTTTTTGTAATTCCTTACACAAGGACTCCGAAAATACCGGATCCCCGCCTACACAAGCAAATTGTTGATAAAACTCCAAAATTGCATTTTCCTTTGATCCAATTTTTTTTTTATCCTTATCATTCGGGAAAGACAAGAAAATTTCAGGGTAGCAAACATTATCTAGAATTTCTCTTAGATTCGAACCCATAGCTGATGATGGAACTAGAATAGATATTTTTTGTTTCCTACTCACACGCGCCCATATCCTTGCTTTTCTATCAATCTCTAATTCTGGTCTTCCACCCCAATCTGATATTATGGTACCGGTATAGACCGAAATTCCGTTATGATCCAACTCTGAACGGTAATAAATACCCGGTCTTTGCAATATTTGATTGATCACAATTCTGTATATTCCATTAACTATAGAGGTTCCCAGGGAATTCATTAGAGGAATTTTTCCAATAAATATGGTTTGTTCTTGCGTATCCCTACCGTTTTTCCAAATTAATCCCGCGGGCACATATAATTCAGAAGAGTATGTGAGTGATTCATACACGGCATCTCTTTCTTTTATCAAGGGTTCTACTAATTGATAAGTTTCCACAAATAATTGAAATTCAATTTCTTGATCTGTATCTTCAATTTTTGGAAACTTATCAAGTTCTTCCGTCAATCCCTGATCAATGAATCTACAAAATCCCTCAAATTGTATCTGACTAAACCCAGGTATTGTAGACATTCCCTCATTTCCATCCCGGAGCATTTTTAGTTTCCCATTTATCGAAAAAATCCCATTCATTTTCCAATGCTCATTTCATTCTTCATCGAACCATATAGATTGATCTAGTAATGAAATGATGTGGATTGATCTAACAATGATGGAATTCTATTTTGTTTACTGAATCACATGAAATTTGATCTAACTCCATATCATAGATGTAATCTATGAAATACGTATGAGCGGAGAAATAAAGAGAATTTTCTACTCAAAAAAATGAGAATTTGCAACAAATACAAATGGAAATAAATTCATAAAACATTCCTAGAAACAAATTTATGACGTTTAGACTTATGGAGTCTTGTATAGAATATCAAATAGAATATCAAAAAAGTGATCCAATTTATACCTATTACTATGATATTAGGATCCGCGGATTGGGTACTAGAAAAGTAAATGGATTCGGGATTTTATCTGTTTTTTCTCTATGAATGAGATAAAGACAGAAAGGAGCCTTATACAGTTTACCCTTTTTTAGCACTTAACTTTTCAGTGTTCAAAAAGTATTCGCATATCACTTATCCCAGTTCCACTTGGGGTAAGTCGGGTCCGTGCTATGCTATATCATAATTTCTATTTGATATTAAATAAATATATTCAATGAATAATTGAAGCACGCTAATTACCTTAATTCCTTGTGGGCATCTCATATATAAATAAGATCCCAGATTAGGTATATCTGTGTAACAATTTTTGTTCCGGGGTTTACATATATACATAATTGTTGTTATACTTGAAATTGAAAAGGATTTATTCTTGAAAATTCTTGATACTGATTAGTTGTGTATCAATTGCGTTTTCTTAGGCCATTAAGGAAACACAATTTGAAATCTAAGCAAAGAACTTTTCATGAATTAACAGTCAACAGTTAACGGGTCCAATTTTATTTGGACTGAATTTTTTATTGTGTGACTCCAATTTTTCTTTCAATAAAAAAAAAAAGGATAGAAATGCAATTTTTAGGCGTTGTGTGTTTTGATAATTGTTTGAGATACTATAAAGAGAAGGGCTCGGCTCCAATCAAAAAAGGGAGGGTTTTTAGTTAAGGAATATTTCCATCTATTTTTCTCGTTTTGGCGGCATGGCCGAGTGGTAAGGCGGGGGACTGCAAATCCTTTTTCCCCAGTTCAAATCCGGGTGTCGCCTGATCAATAAAAACCCGAAAACCCTTTGCTTGCTGATATAATATAAGTCGCCGAATCCTTGCATAGCATAAGAAGAAAGAGGAAAAGGGCTCGAGAACTCCCGATACTTGCTTGATTTTAAGAAGCTGGAGATTAAAAAACTGTCAATCCTTGCGCCTCGGATGATTTTAGGAAGGACTAGTCTATCACGACTTCCAGTACTAATGTACTGTCTAATCACCGATTCTTGAATTATATAGTTGAGTGGGGAATTGTTAGTTGTTGAAAAGATGTAAGATGCTTTGTATACATACTCGCGAGAATTTATGCGTGCTTAGATATTCAATCAATATTGGATGAATAACTGGCTTCGTTCAGAATCTCTTTTTGACTCTGTGCCATTGATTCCATATTATTAGTAATCAATAATGAAAGAGTTTCTTCATATTCGGGGGCATAATTCACATGGATATAGTAAGTCTTGCTTGGGCTGCTTTAATGGTAGTCTTTACATTTTCCCTTTCACTTGTAGTATGGGGAAGAAGTGGACTCTAGGGCTAGGGTAATTACTAATTGAATTGAGTTGAGTAATCAAACTGTATTAATAGTTTCATAATCCTTCTGCAAAGCGTTTTTCTTTCAAATATCTTCATTTTAAAATTCGACTGGAATCCAGTAAAGTAATGTAATAGATGACGAATAACCTTTCAATCAAACAAATAGTTAAATTAAATGATTCCCATCTTCGTATTTTAAAACTAAACGGAATACGCATGATATGCAATTTTTTCCAACCAAATTGAAATAGAGTATTTAGATGAACTAGCTCTTAACAGAATTATATATAAATATTACAATGAGGAGCAACCGACCCCTTTTTATTTGTTTCTCGCTTTACTGTTCAAAGAGGAAGTCGATCTGTTATTATGTAGATACGTATTTTATAAGATAAGAGTAAAGGTGGGCATTCAATTATATCATATTGATCGAAATCGGTCTAAACCAAATGAATGTACCAAAGTAAAGAACTCGAATTGGGGTACTATGTATATTACACATATGGGAGTTATATGTACATATATCAATATACAGATTACGGAGTGATCTACATTAAGCCATCTTTCTTTATACAGTCCAACTTTATTATTTTATATAATAATGTATAGTAGAATTATACACTAATAGATAGTATGGTAGAAAGGTTCCTATATTCCTTTCTACCATACTATCAAATCTCATATACGTCTGATTTTAATTCGCTCATTTTATTTAAGACGTGGAATTTGAATCCCTTTCATTTCTTCCATTATTGATAAGAACTAAGAAGTCAAGCTTGATTCAAATTAATCGTTTTGACTGACCGTTTTTACGTAAATGATAAGTAAAAAAGCAGTAGGAACTAGAATGAACAGTGCAGTAGCAATAAATGCGAGAATATTTACTTCCATAATTTCATCGTTTTTTTACTTCATAATTAATAACTCGGGATCTGATCCCATAGAGATTCTAAATCTTTATCCTGTAAATTCAATGGGAGAAATACATCCCGATGATATTGAATCGGATCAATATCATTGAATAACAATATCTGAGCTATCAAATCTATTCATCATCGAGAATGGAATAGTATAACATAGGAAGATCTTTTATCCATACGGAAGAAAAACCTAAAATGGAATTCCTGATCCAATTTAGAATCTCATTGAATTATTATTCTTTATTTTATCCATTCGTTATTTTCTATAACCTACCGTCTTATTTATAGAATCATATATATAATATAATAAAGGATGATCTGGCCCATCTTCCGCTTCCATTGGTCAAAAACCCAACCCAAATAGTAGAAGTAAAATTGAAAAAATAAGAAGAAAAGATCGAATATTTTGATAAATAAAAAAAGAAAAAATGAACTCTTTTTTTTTAGTTTGTTCTTTCTTCGATAGGACCTTCCCCGGAAATAAAAAAAGATTTCTCATTCCCTCACTAAGAGAAGAGAGGGTCTATCTTTTCTTTGTTTGCTCTTCCTTTTCTTAATTACTTAATTTAAATATTCCTTTCTTTCCTTGAACCGGCCCTGGGACACATATATCCAAAATGAAGTATGTAGTTTGAATGATATAAATAGATTGTTTCCTATTAGTAATTTAAGTTATCAAAAATTGGAGCTAGAAAGAGGCTTTAATATGAAAAAAAGTATTTTATCGAGGTAACTATGTGAAAAGTGCATTTTTTATCGTACAATAAACGAATCAAAATTTGTGTATATGCTCTAGTGAAAGTATATATATAAGTATTCGATTCCCTTCCACGGGTCAGGAGCAATCGAAAAAAACCAGACAAGGATTTCTTTTAATCCTAACTAAATAGGGTGCTACTCACAATTGTACCAATTCAATATGCCTATCCCCCTCGGTACTAATTGAAGTAATTGAAATTGTCGCATTGTATTTTCTCAATAAAAAATTCGAAACGGAAAAAAAAAGGACCCTATGGGAATTAGATCCCACTCTATGCCCCTTGACAGAAAATAAAAAAATGAATTGATGGAGTCATCGGATACTAGGTCGGGACTGACGGGGCTCGAACCCGCAGCTTCCGCCTTGACAGGGCGGTGCTCTGACCGATTGAACTACAATCCCAGAGAAATAAGGTATACAGCATACATATTATTAATGATTTGATTAAGACTAGTTTAATTTAGAATTGTCATATTGTAACAGAGAAAGGAGTGATTGGTATATTAATATCCACATAGATATGGACTTTAGTGAGAACGACACGGATTACTAGAAATCCTATTGTCAAATCGTGTTAAATCGATTGATACGAAATCTTTCCAAAAAATATTTTGACTTGTTAATTCTTGTCCTATGTTTTCGGATTATGATATGAATCCAGATAATTCATAAAATGAAGAATATATCGGAAAAAAACAAATAGGATATAAAATTAACCAGACGTTTCCGGCGGACAAATTTCTTATATTATGTAATCTCATGATGGATCGGTGAATTCTTGGGCCGAGCTGGATTTGAACCAGCGTAGACATATTGCCAACGAATTTACAGTCCGTCCCCATTAACCACTCGGGCATCGACCCAGGAAGAATCAAGTCTAGACTTATTGATAATACATGATCAACCTCCGTTCGTAGTACCCTACCCCCAGGGGAAGTCGAATCCCCGCTGCCTCCTTGAAAGAGAGATGTCCTGAACCACTAGACGATGGGGGCATATCTGCGATGCCCAACCGACATCATACTATATATACTCATAGTATGAATAGTTTTTTGTAATTGTCAATATAATGTAATGGTGTGACTAAATACGAATAAGTTTTCCACCTTTCCTTTCGCGATTCCGATAGAATATTTTTTCATTCATGGTTCATGAATGAAAAAAATTCTATATTCTATTTCTATATATAGATTCTATATCATTAGAATGGATAAACATTCCGAAATAATTATAATGTGTTATAATTAATAATTAATGAAGTATAGGATCGCTAGTGATTTGTCCGACAGAAAAGCCATTCTTCAACCTTCACGCATCGATTCACGCATTGTTAAGATGCGATATTCCTATCTTACAGCTAGGAAATTAAGAAACGATAGAAAGTTTCTTTTTTTCTAAGAGCAGAGCTTGGATTTCAGGTACGAGTTGAATCTTTTCATTCCATACATTACATGATTTGATCACATATCAAATATCTTGGATCTATTTCAATTTGTGTATTAATCAAACGAATCTCGTTGTGATAGGGGTCAATAAAAGAAAAAAAAAAAGTAATTAGGTTTTAGCCTAGACTGACTAAAAAAAAAAAAGATATTCCCGAATGAGACACTATGAGCCTACTGTATGCACCTATGTAATGTAATATGTAGGTATATAATATATGTATATGTCTTCACATTGTCTCATTCAGGAATGGAATAAAATAGGCCCTTTTAACTCAGCGGTAGAGTAACGCCATGGTAAGGCGTAAGTCATCGGTTCAAATCCGATAAGGGGCTTTTTCCACAAAACTCTAGTTTCAATCTTCATTTTTTAGTGGATAATAGGGATATTTTTTTTATTAGAATGAGTTAATTAACTAATTATCATTATAAATATAATGAGATAGTATAGTGATTATAAAGTGTTCATTATAATGATAAATCACCCCGCTTATTGGGAAGACAACTATGTCACTACAGGCTATATTCTTACTCAACTCAGGTTTCATTATTCCATATTTTTGGTTCGAGGACATAGATATTCTACCTACTCAACCCCAATTATGAATCGCCAAATATTCCTACTTTTCCGTTATTCCAATCAAATCCATCATAAATATAAGAAATAAAAAAGGTAAGTGGACCTGACCTATTGAATCATGACTATATCAGCTATTCTGATATTAAAATTTGATAGAGATAGAATTGTAGCCTCGAAATTTTTTTTTTCATTTCCTTTAGACTACGTCGCAAGAATTTAGAATTTGTCGATATTTCCGATTCAATCTTTTTTGGATCCTCCATAAGAATAAATTATTATTCCGTTCCTCCACTCCTCCACGCGAAACGTTTATTCTGAGTCACAAAATAAGAGACGTCTATTTTTGAATATCTTTCTTTGATTCAAAAAAAAAAAGGATCGGTTGCTTATATATAGATTTTTTTTATCTATCTATAGTTATAAATATAGATAGATCGGGTCGTGGCTTTATGTACCAAATATTTACATATTGATGCATCCTCTATTTTTGTTTCGACAATGGGATGGATAACGAGAACGGATACTAGAAATAGAAAGATATTTGAATTTCCAGTCCACTATCCACTATATAGTATATAGTATTTAATTTACTATTTTATATTGCATATCATATTTCATTTAGAGACAGGGGGAAAATAAGGAATTTCCCCTCTTTTTCTGACAACAACAAGGTAAAGTAAATAAGCAAATAGTCCATTTTTTGGCTCGAACCATTCAAAAATATATTATACTTTGTAGTTTTCGATTCATCTGAAGGAAATATAAAAAAGAAGACAATAAAATAAAAAAAATGAATTAAAATTGAAAAGTCATATCATATAAATTATATAGGGTACTGTAGTCGTTTAATATACTATAGAATAGAAATAAGTTGGAAGAATCCATAGAGATATTTATTGATTGATCTTTTCTCAATATCACAAACAAGATCCAAAAATAAGATTAGTTGGTGGAGCGGGTGTAGATAGGAGGAGCAACTGGTGATGGGAGCGGGGATCATTTGTTCAAAGCATAGTTCTTTCAAAAAATTCATCTGAGTTGAGTGATGAGTCATAAGACAATTCAAGATTCAGATAGTTATTCAGAATAAAAGAGGAAAAAATAATAGAATCGAACTCATGGATTTACCTAGGTCGGTTTATGACTCAATAGAAACAAGAAAGAAAGGATTTTTTTCTTCGAAACCCATTGGAAGCGACGGTGGACGAGGAATCATACATAAGTGATTGAACTCTCGTATGCCCTGAAAATGCTATGAGGTGTTCGAAAATGGTTGAAGTAGTTGAATAGGAGGATCACTATGACTATAACCCTTGGTAGATTTACCAAAGACGAAAAGGATTTATTTGATA